AGGATAAAATAGTTGATTCTTCGTTCCGTGTAATTAAGGAAATCAAAAATCATTTTGTGTTTTCTTCGTACGTATCAGATGTTCTAATTATTCTAATTAATAGATAGAAGTCTTGCATATTTCTATACCTCCTGGGAGCCCTCTATTTTTCACTATGAATCCCTGTTGGATCGAATTCTAACGAATTTTTCAGGAACTCGTAAGAAATTCCTTTCTTAGAAGATAGGGGCGGGGGAACAAGAATAATAAAGTAGATTCTCATACATATATTTCGTGGAGAAAGATGAATAGGTACACTCATTTCGTTCTAAATTCCTTGCACTTATAATATACTTATAATACTTATAATAGATATACTTATGATAGATATCTTTATAACAGGTACAAATATTAAATCGAGGCACCCATTCTATGACAGATCTTAACTTACCCTCTATTTTTGTGCCTTTAGTAGGCCTATTATTTCCGGCAATTGCAATGGCTTCTTTATCTCTTCATGTTCAAAAAAACAAGATTGTCTAGACTGATGGGACCCAATCTCATCAATTTCTTTCAACCCTTGGATCGTAATACAGATATCTATTTAGTGGAAATAGTACGACATACGACATATGGCTGCCTCCAAACACAAATGAAGGGGCTGTTATGCATGTGGATACAAGAAATATGGATAAATGCATGTGTATGCGGATATAGCTGTTTTAAAATAGATCGAATATCTGGAATATAAATGGATATATATGTAGATATATCCAGACATAGTGGGATCATATGAAGGGGATCTTTTTTATTTTATAAAAATAACCAATTTGATGAATTACTCCTGATGGTTCACAGTGCTAGTTGATGAGAGTTACTTTGGGAGCAAGAACAAAAAAAATCAAATTGATTGGGGTTATTCTCTCAATTCCAATAGAATGCAACTGGATCTAGTATGAACTGGCGATCAGAACGTATATGGATAGAACTTATAACGGGTTCTCGAAAAACAAGTAATTTCTGCTGGGCATGTATCCTTTTTTCAGGGTCAATAGGCTTCTTATTGGTTGGAATCTCCAGTTATCTTGGTCGGAATCTGATATCCTTATTCCCGTCTCAGCAAATCCTTTTTTTTCCACAAGGTATCGTGATGTGTTTCTATGGTATCGCAGGTCTGTTCATTAGCTCCTATTTGTGGTGCACAATTTCGTGGAATGTAGGTAGTGGTTATGACAGATTCGATAGAAAAGAAGGAATAGTGTGCATTTTTCGTTGGGGGTTTCCTGGAATAAATCGCCGCATCTTCCTTCGATTCCGTATGAGAGATATCCGGTCGATCAGAATGAAAGTGAAAGAGGGTCTTTATCCTCGCCGTGTCCTTTATATGGAAATCAGAGGTCGGGGAGACATTCCCTTGACTCGTACTGATGAGAATTTAAGTCCACTAGAAATTGAACAAAAAGCTGCTGAATGGGCCTATTTCTTGCGCGTACCAATTGAAGTATTTTGAAATGAACCGAGCGAGGAATGAATGCTTTCTCAGCATGAGGGAGGGAACCGGAACCCTGTAATCCTCTTTTTCATAAAATTTGGAAGAGAATTGATATTCATCTTTTTTCCTTTCCGAGCGCTCGCTCAAGCAAAACTTGTTAGATTCTATTTCCCCCATTCCATTGGTAATACTGCTGTGACCCAAAGAATAGAGCGTGTGGACGTATACGGAACAACCATAATAAGAAGCCATTTTTGTCCACTTTTCATGCGTATGGAACTCAACTCAATTCTTTCATATTCGTAACAAGTCTAATAAGTATGTATTCATCACATATATCAGAACATTTCAGAGTAAATAATTCCTATTTTGAGGCCCAATATTTCGAATGGATACGTTAGATACAGATGGATCATATCTTGTCAATTCTCTCTCTTTTGTGAATCGATCTTTCTTTTTATCCTTTTCTTTGTTCCTTGATGACTAAATGATTGGATCTCTCATAACCATCCAATTGATTTCCCGTTTCGCCAGCTTCATCATCCGTATTTTTCAGAGATACCCCCTCTCCTGGGCTGTGGATAATCAGTGAAACATTTTGAAATAATTGATTGATTCAAGGGGGGCTCTTCCGTCTCGAAATCCGAATAATATTCATGTTTGTTACTTCAAGTGGTTCTTTCGGGCATTCTTCGAAAGCAACAAATGAAGATGTAATTGGTCTGAATTTGACCAATTGAGATATCTGGAAACAATATTTTATTATCTCTTCATTCGAAATGGACCCTTATTCTATATTCTTTCTAGAGCTAAGGACTAAACAATTACACAATACCTTGTTATAGAACTTGTGCTTCATAGAAATATCAGACAGAGTCAACGAATCAACCAGGTTCATTAACAATTCACAGATTGAAAGTGCCAAAAAGGAAAGCATTGACTCCCTTCCCATATCTTGCATCTATAGTATTTCTGCCATGGGGGATCTCTCTCTCATTTAATAAAAGTCTTGAATCTTGGGTTATAAATTGGTGCAATACCAGGCAGTCCGAAACTTTTTTGAATGATATTCAAGAGAAGAAAGTTCTAGAAAGATTCATAGAATTAGAAGAACTGTTCCTGTTGGACGAAATGATAAAGGAGTATTCGGGGACACATATACAAAAGCTTCGTATAGGAATCTACAAAGAAACGATACAATTGGTCAGAATGCACAATCAGGATCATATCCATCTCATTTTGCATTTCTCAACAAATATAATCTGTTTCACTATTCTAAGTGCTTATTCTATTCTGGGTAATGAAGAACTTGTCATTCTTAATTCTTGGGTTCAGGAGTTCCTCTATAACTTAAGCGATACAATAAAAGCTTTTTCTATTCTTTTATTAACTGATTTGTGTATCGGATTCCACTCGCCCCATGGTTGGGAACTAATGATTGGTTTGGTCTACCAAAATTTTGGATTTGCTCATAATGAGCAAGTTATATCCGGTCTCGTTTCCACTTTTCCAGTCATTATAGATACAATTTTGAAATATTGGATCTTCCTTTTTTTAAATCGTGTATCTCCTTCACTTGTAGTGATTTATCATTCAATGAATGAATGAAGAACTCAATGTCACTTCATACATAAACAAATCATTCAAAGCCTTACCCATTTTTTATACTTCCACCCGTCCATTCTATATTCCAGTACAATGACAGAATCGTGGATAGGGAACTATACTAGCTACCCACCTAATTTATTGTAGAAATTTCCGAGATCAATGATTGGACCATGCAAAATAGAAACACCTTTTCTTGGGTAAAGAAACAGATGACTCGATCAATTTCTGTATTGATAATTTCTGTATTGATCATGATATATGTAATAACTCGGATATCCATTTCAAATGCATATCCCATTTTTGCGCAGCAGGGTTATGAAAATCCACGAGAAGCCACTGGGCGTATTGTATGTGCCAACTGCCATTTGGCTAATAAGCCTGTGGATATTGAGGTTCCACAAGCTGTGCTTCCCAATACTGTATTTGAAGCAGTTGTTAGAATCCCTTATGATATGCAACTGAAACAAGTTCTTGCTAATGGTAAGAGGGGGGGGTTGAATGTGGGAGCTGTTCTTATTTTACCCGAGGGATTCGAATTAGCCCCCCCTGATCGTATTTCTCCCGAGATGAAAGAAAAGATGGGTAATCTGTCTTTTCAGAATTATCGTCCCACTAAAAGAAATATTCTTGTGATAGGTCCTGTTCCTGGTCAGAAATATAGTGAAATCGTCTTCCCCATTCTTTCCCCAGACCCTGCTACGAAGAAAGAGGTTCACTTTTTAAAATATCCCATATATGTAGGTGGAAACAGGGGAAGGGGTCAGATTTATCCCGATGGGAGCAAGAGTAACAATACAGTATATAATGCTACAGGAGCAGGTCTAGTAAGCAAAATAGTACGTAAAGAAAAAGGGGGATATGAAATAACCATAGCGGATGCCTCGGATGGGCACCAAGCGGTTGATATTATACCTCCAGGACCAGAACTTCTTGTTTCAGAGGGCGAATACATCAAGCTTGATCAACCATTAACGAGTAATCCCAATGTGGGTGGATTTGGTCAGGGAGATGCAGAAATAGTACTTCAAGATCCATTACGTGTCCAAGGGCTTCTGTTCTTCTTGGCATCTGTTATTCTGGCACAAATCTTTTTGGTTCTGAAAAAGAAACAATTTGAGAAGGTTCAATTGGCCGAAATGAATTTCTAGATCCAGGGATTCCTCAACAGCAAGTTGGTAAAAAGATATGTTGTATGATCAAAAAAATCATGAAAAGCCTTTTGTTTGCTTTGTTTATACTGTTTTTCTTTTTCTGCGCGATGTCGGGAATTACTTGTATCCCATTACTAGTAATAGTATGTACATTCCGAAGAAGACAAAACGACTTTTTTTTTCAAAAAAAAAATGGGAGTGGCGTGACTATGCCGGGTCTCCTATTGCCTGCCAGATTGTAAATGCCATGGAATGCATCAATAGTTTCTATTCTAAATATTACTAATTCTAATATAGTAATATATTAAAATAAATAATAAATAGGCATAAGTGGGAGGAGAATACAAGGGATAAATGAAAGGAACAAATAGTTCTAGGGGGATTACTCATCTTGTCTTCCTAATCTTCCACAAAAGAAAAGGAATCTTTCGCCCTTTTGTTGTGTCGAAATAATAATGATTCTTGTTCCCATTCGTAAAAGCAAAATAGGAATATTTTGCGGGTCTATCACAACTTCTTTGTTTGGATTCAGAAGAAGTAGTGGACAGAAAAAAAAGCGGGGGGGAGGTTAATTCATTGAGCAAATAGAATTTTTTCAATGAACTTATAAAAAAAAAAGACTCATTCAAGCAAAAGAGTCTTAATGCTCCGGGTCAAAAAAGCAGAAATCTTGGATTTTTGCGCATATTAAAATCCTTATTTATTATCTCATCATAGTTCCAATTTGATTTTTTTTTATAGAGTAAGCTTCCATTAGTATAGAAATGATTTGCAGGGTGCCTCATCTGGAATAAATCCATATTGTGTCATCCAGAAAATCGATTGATTCCTTCTTTCTTCTTGCTTCGGAAGAGATACTATGAATCAATCACCGGATCCGATTCTTCAAAAACATCATCAGAAACAAAGGGATGGGGGGTTTAAAACATCGGAGCAAAGGATCCATTTTGTCATTTCTACAAATATTATGTTATGATTATGTTCACTGGATGAACTTACAACTCATATGGAACGGGTCAAAGTATTGCTCGAAGAGTAAGAACTCAACAGGACCTGTTGAGTTCTTACTCTTTTATGTCTATAATCTGGTTCATCCGATTACTACAGGGATGAGCCCAACCCAGAATATGAGCCGTAGAAGAAAATGCCCATTGAACCGATCACAGGAATACCAGTTACAGTACCTATCAGCCAGAGAGGAATCCTTCCAGTAGTATCGGCCATTTATCCCACTTCCCTCCACATTTCATCAAGTGGTCATGCTAGAGACATAAACAGTCATGGATAGTTATGAGTATGATATCCTTCCGAATGGGATAAGAGAATTCCTACTATTTTATTTCTCTCAATTGAAGAAATAATTGGAAAATAAAACAGCAAGTACAAAAATCAGTAATAAACCCCAGTAGAGACTGGTACGATTCAATTCAACATTTTGTTCGTTCGGGTTTGATTGTGTCGTAGCTCTATAATTTTTTTTTTTTTTTTATTAGGTTTTAGGTTTATGGTTGTATGAACTGCATTGCTGATATTGACCCCAAAAAAAACACGGTAGGTACCGCTAGTCCGTGAACAGCCAACCATCTCACTGTAAAAATTGGATAGGTTCTATCTATGGTCATTGAGGCCTCCTAAAAGGATCTACTAAATTCATCAAGTTGTTCCAAAGGATCGAAACGGCCAGTTATTAATGGAATCCCCTGTCGGTTCTCCGTGAAATACTCGTTTGGCCGAGGGCTTCCAAACACATCGTAAGCTAAACCCGTGCTGACGAATAACCAACCTGCAATGAATAGGGAAGGTATAGTAATACTATGAATGACCCAGTATCGAATACTGGTAATAATATCAGCAAAAGAACGTTCTCCTGTGCTTCCAGACATGCCGAGCTCCACATATACAGTCAAAAGAGGGGGGATCGATTCCGTGAAAGATGGGGATCAGTAAATGGAAAACTACTGATATTTCATCCTTGTGAGATCGTCAATATTGTACCAAGGGTGCATTTAGAGTATACCGAATGAGTATAGCTATCCTTCCTCTGACACAGCAATGCAGTTTCAATCAGTATCGAAAAAAAAAATGGTACATAATTCCTTTCTTGTTCTTTGTCTATGCACAACCACATGTCATTCAATAGAAAATTCCTAAAATTCTTGTTTGTAGTATAAGGTTTCCCATTACTGACTTCAGAATAGAAACTGAATGAAGATAAAGATCTTGATCAAATCTTGATCAAATAAAGTGTAAAGTGCGAGTCGGTGGTTCTAATTATTCATGAAAGAAATTCTCATATTATCACAATTGGATGCTAAATCTAAAAACCCCCCTTTCATGCCTTTCATGTTTGTAGAAAAGGTATTTTCATTCTAATCCTTTCATTTCAAGTAATTCGTTGGTTGTACAAGAGCAGATAGTATTCGATGAAGGAAATGGAACAAACAATAGTTGGAGCAATCAAGATTCGTAATGTAGGGAGCGCTGCATTAGGTCCAAAGGTTCCTTCTTGACCTATCTACAAGGATAGGACTCCATGATATGGAAAGACAAAATGTGGAACCTAGAAGGATAGTAGGAATTACTCGTTTTAGAATCGAGTTGGACCCGATTTTTTTTTTCTTCGAGAGACCGTGGAATACTTTTTTTCTTTTCATTCGAGATATTATGTGCAATCAACCAACCTACTCTAATATTGAATCCAATGAGTTCAAGTCAAAGGTCTTATTGGGTCGTTCGTTCCAAATTCCAAAATGGATCCAATTGAAAAAGAAAAGAAATGATCACAATTGGAATGATTTTCTAATCCAATTCTTTTAGTCCATAGTTACTCAAAGAGTATTTCATTTGTAAATGAAGTCACATGATACAGCTCGTATTACTATTACTTTACTCATGAGTTGTTCACTGAATCTGTTGATTCGGAAGCCCGGGGCCGATAGATGTCACAAATGATGAATCCATTTTGTTTTTCTTCTCTCACTCTATCTTTGTTAGTGGCGTCTATAATGACTGATGAATCAAGAACTTTCAATTTCAATTGATTCTGTCAATTGGGACTTTTTCTTATCATCGTATCTCGCAAAACAAAAATGGAAACTTAGGAAAGTGCTTTATAAACATATGTATAAAAAGAACGTATCTCATTTAGCCCCTTCATGCCTACTATAACTAGTTATTTCGGTTTTCTACTGGCTGCTTCAACTATAACCCCAGCTCTATTGATTGGTCTGAGCAAGATACGACTTATTTGAAATGAATTGAATGAACAATTCATAAAAATGAAAATGCAGATTTGTGTGAAATCCCAGATATTCTATAGTTTCCTCCAGCATCAATTGCCAATTCTTGGTCATTGAGATTCATGGGTAATTCGGAGTAATATTTAGGAATAGATATTACCTCCCTTTTTCTACCCTTTCAAACAAATCGAAATGATTGAAGTTTTTCTATTTGGAATCGTGTTAGGTTTAATTCCTATTACTTTGGCCGGATTATTTGTAACTGCATATTTACAATACAGGCGCGGTGATCAGTTGGACCTTTGATTGAGTAACATCTCTTTTTTTTTTTTGATTGACCTCCTCCTTGATCTGCAGGAGGTCCAATTTTGGTTGGAGTTCAAATTAAGTTATTTTCTTGTGATTCAACATAAGAAGAACAGAATCACGCTCTGTAGGATTTGAACCTACGACATCGGGTTTTGGAGACCCACGTTCTACCGAACTGAACTAAGAGCGCTTTCTTATAACAGAAGATACGGCTATGGCTATAAAGAAAAGGATTCTTTTTGTATCCCCAGTACATCTTGCATCCATATAGTATCATTACACTACAACTACAGATTCGATTATGTTCAATTTGAATCGATCTTAATGGATTCCTCGTTACTACCCATAGGAGAAGTAATAAATAGGGATGACAGGATTTGAACCCGTGACATTTTGTACCCAAAACAAACGCGCTACCAAACTGCGCTACATCCCTTTCTTTCACTTGTTGTACAGTGTCATTGTAGAGAATCCCTGTCTTGTTTTCCACATCATTATTTCCTCCATCTATATACAATTTCTCTTGTAATTTATTCTTTTTGGTCTCATAAAATAAAAGAATAAATATTTATAGGTAATGTTCGGGAAGAAGGGGGCATCTTTTTACGTTTTAGGGACAGGAAGATCTCATCTATCGGATCATTGTATATATCCATTTTAGTTATGGATTCCGCATACAAATCAAAGCGATCTTTAACCACACTTTAACCACATATGCATCTGATCATATACGTATTACAATAAAAATAAAATAAGGAGGATTTTCAATGCGAAATATAAAAACATATCTCTCCGTGGCACCTGTGCTAGCTACTCTATGGTTCGGGTCTTTAGCAGGTCTATTGATAGAGATCAATCGTTTATTCCCGGATGCGTTGGCATTCCCCTTTTTCTCATTCTAGTTATTGACGTGGAAAGAAATAAAGAAGATTAGAGATAGAATAAATTATATGTGACTAGTTCCTCCCCCCTTTTTCTTCGGTTGTTCAGGAAGAACAGGTAAAGAATAAGAGTCGCCTGAACCTCGGCTAAACTAGGGTTAAGGATAGAATGAATAGGGGGAGAATAGAAATAGAAATGTGGATCTAGGGCAGGCTATTCGAGATCATACAAAATACTTAAATGAAATACTGGGATTAGGAATAATAATTGATAGTTAGAAATAATTGTATTACTTATTATTTTATTAATCTATTGATTGCAACGAAATCTTTCATATTATGAATCTCATTTCCAGTTAGCAACTTCTATTTACTTTTTATTTTTCGTTCCTTTCTTCTTCTTCGGTTCGTATCAAAAATAGAAGAGTTGAGTGAATTAAAAATCCAAAGGAGGTTTATGGCCGCGGGGAAAGATGTCAGAGTAACAGTTATTTTGGAGTGTACCAGTTGTGCCAAAAATGGTGCCAATAAGAAATCACCGGGCGTTTCCAGATATATTACTGAAAAGAATCGACACAATACGCCCGGCAGGTTGGAATTGATAAAATTCTGTCCCTATTGTTACAAGCATACAATTCATGGGGAGATAAAGAAATAGATGGAATGGGAAGGAATTACATATATATGAACAAGTCCAATCCGATTTTGTTTTGGGCGGATCTGAATGAATGGAGAAATAGGATTTTAGAGAGAAGGAATAAACCATGGATAAATCTAAGCGAACTTTTCGTAAATCCAAGCGATCTTTTCGTAGGCGTTTGCCCCCAATTGGATCGGGGGATCGAATTGATTATAGAAACATGAGTTTAATTAGTCGATTTATTAGTGAACAAGGAAAAATATTATCTAGACGAGTCAATAGATTGACCTTGAAACAACAACGATTAATTACTATTGCTATAAAACAAGCTCGTATTTTATCTTCGTTACCTTTTCTTAATAATGAGAAACAGTTTGAGAGAACCGAGTCGACCCCTAGAACTACAGGTACTAGAGCCAGAAAAAAAAAATAGGCCTACTTCTCAATTGAATCAGAACGAAAATCGGAACTGAGATGGATGCTCTGTTCGAAAAAGCCGGAGATTCAGATTTGACGTCGTAAGAAAAAAAAACAAGAAATAATAGGGGAAGAAATCTTTCTTTATTGAAACGTGTTCGTTCATTCCTACTACTTATCATATAAATTTCGACTCTACCTTACTTTCCCGGAGGTCATTCTCCGGGGAATTCCGTTTAAATCATTCCGACGAACTCCTGCCAATCTCCTTATTTGCCGATCCGATCTCATTGGAAATCATGTAAAGACAATTCCCATTTGATATAGCTAGTTGTGCAGGTATTTTACGATTAAGAAGCAACTGCCCCTTGTACAGATCATGTATTAATCGACTATAGGATCCCCCATTCTCGCGAGTTACTGCGTTTATCCGAGTGATCCACAAACGACGAAAATCTCTCTTTTGTCTGCCTCTATCCCGATGAGCGGAAACCAAAGCTCTCATTTTCTGTTGAGTAGTAGTTCGAGTAAGTCTTGAATGAGCTCCCCGAAAGGTTGATGCAAATAAAAAAAATTTTGTTCGACGTCTTCGAGCTATATATCCGCGCCTAACTCTGATCATTTTATCCAATTTTACTTTGATGAATAACTAATTGATTTCTTTTCTTTCAGTCATTCTTTTCCCCTCTCCTGGTCTATTAATAACAAAACAGATTCTTCCGATGTATAAAATAAAAATTCCAATGGCTTTTGCTACTATGACCTTCCCAACCACGATTTGCTATTTCTTCCAGGCATTTCATCTCGAAATAAGAAATTGTACCGGTACTAGATACTAGGTATAAAATAAATAGTAAATGGGGAGTAAATGGATAAATAGTGGGTTCCATCGTTTCTATGGTTACTTCTTAAACGGTGAGGCCCTTTCTATACACCGGAGCCCCCTCCCTTATTTAATCAATGTTATTGTGAACTTGTACAGTTCACACTGTTTGGCTCTACCCATGAATTATCCAGATAATAGGTCTTTTCGCAATGAGATCTATCCATACAGTGACGGCATTTAATTATGAAGGTTGGCTAGGTAGCTGACCCTGTTAGTCCGTTCTTGCAAGAATAGGAGCATAATCTTTCTGCTTTTTGAATACTATTTCCCCCCGCTTAATGGATAACCATTTGCTACCAATGAGGAATTGCTTCTCATCTCAAATCGAGGCGATTGGATTTGCACCAATGGAAACCATAAATTCCATACACAATAGAGGTATATGATAGATTTTTTTTAGATAGTGAATGGAGTTATTCCATTCTATCCTATTCATTGGTACTGGAAAATTTGTCTATTTTGTCCAGCCCATGATCTGAACAGAACGAGTCGCACATACACCCTAGTACATGTTCCTCTACGCTGAGGACATCCTCGAAGAGCGGGGGATTTCGTGACATTTTTGATTGGCTGTCTTGTGTTTCTAATAAGTTGTTTAATAGTTGGCATTCTGAATCGTATACAGAATCGGCTGGTTTAGATCGATCCTAACCGAATGCTTATAAATGACTTCCGTTTAATATTTGACTTTGACCCGTGGAAGGAGATAAAATCTCGAATCACGGTTGATTCGAATTAGATTATGATTCGAAATGGAATTACTGATTTACGCGAAATCTCCGGTATTTTCGACCGCTACAAGATCAACAATGCCGTGAGCTTGGGCTTCTGTTGCTGACATAAAAACATCCCTTTCCATGTCTTCGAATACAACCCATAAAGGGTTGCCGGTTCTTTGTGCATAAACTCTTGTGATGATTTCGCGGAGTTTCAGTAGCTCCTCCGCTTCCAAGATAAATTCTCCTGTTTGCGCCTCATAAAAAGAACTAGCAGGTTGGTGGATCATAACCCTGATGATATAACATAATGAACGGTTCCTCTATCTGGTATGATCGGGTGAAAAGGAAGGGATAAAGAATAAGAAGAAGAAAAAAAAAAAGATAGAATCGAACAACCGTACAGGCATCTTTTGTGCATTGCATACGGCTCTGCAATGGAATTTATCCTTCCCCTTCCATCGAAGAAAGAGACAACTAGAATCTATCAGACTCGGAGCGTTGGATGATCCATTTACCACCCTTCCCCTCGGAGGAGCCAAAAATACTATGATGGTTCTGTTGCTTTCTATATTTATCTCTTCTGTAATTCAGCAATCCCAAAGTTTCTTTCTGATCCGCTCAAATAAGAAAAAAAAAATCTTTTTTTTTTTTTTTTTTCATTTTCGCCCTCTCTTTCATCAATATCGGAAAGATACTTCTGGTGTGGAAGCAAAAAAAAAGGTTTGTGACGCTGAAATGGACCCCCGATACATAAGAACAAATCAGAAATAACCTTTGTTTCATACTACTATCTCGATACATAATTTCATTTATTAAAAAGCAAGAGGGGTTTGCTTATATCGAACTAGAAGTGCCATGCTATTATTACTTAATATTCCATATGGCGAAGGCATAGTCTTCTTTTTTCTCTCAAATCAAAAATCATTGGCGCCAAGCGTGAGGGAATGCTAGACGTTTGGTAATTTCTCCTCCGGCCAGGAGGAAAGATCCCATTGAGGCGGCTAATCCCATGCATATTGTATGTACGTCTGGTGGCACAAATTGCATAGTATCATAAATAGCTATTCCTGGTATTACCCATCCGCCGGGGGAGTTTATAAACAAATAGAGATCCCTGGTATCATCTTCTATACTGAGATATACCATGAGACCAACAAGTTGATTCGAGATTTCGCTATCAACCCCTTGGCCTAAAAAAAGTAATCTTTCTCGATGAAGTCGGTTGATTAGGACAAAATTGTATTCCTTAGGAACCGTACACGCACCTTTCGATGCATACGGTTCAATAAATTGCGAAAAAGAAAAGAATCAATGTGTCGATTCCAGCCCTTCCAGCCCTATTTCTTCTTTTCTTTTTTCATAGCAGGCTTTTTCCTGAGGAAGGGGTTTGTTTTTTCTTCCATTTTCCAAGAAACATGAGTTTTTGTTCGCCCCCCTATAAAACCTATAAAAAAAAAGAATTCACTAAACTTATTGAACTACCCTCTCATTGATGTATTGTTTCATCGAGATCCAAACCACGATGTCATTTTCTTGTTCCTGAATGGGCCTCTTCAATTCTTTTAGGTTTATGCTCTACTCCGGGTAAAGATCCGCCCGAATTCTATTTGCACATATAGGACAAATGATCCCAGTACCACTTCTTTACGACTTTTCTTCTGCCCAATCTTCGATGTATTCATCGTATTACTTCATTGATTGGCAGTTTGAGATCACTCATATGGTATAAATAGGAATCATTAATGATACAAGTGGTAATCATACATATATTACCAATTTGGTATTTTCTGAACGAAGCCTGGATACTTCAGCTTATTGGTCCAAGCCAACCATAGATTATTCTAATTTAGAATATTTATCCCCAATCCCCAAAACGGAATTAATTGATCTAATTGCACTTCACGCTCCAAATTATTGATTTGATGGTTCAATCAATCTTTCTTGGGCGAAAGAGAGGATATCTCAATCGGGGGAGAGAACGGGGGAATCCCATATGACCCAATACGTCTGACAAGTCGCACTATACGTCAACCCAAACTGCACCTTCCTCTCCAGGATTCCGAAAAGGTACTTTTGGAACACCAATGGGCATTAAATTCAAGAAAAATAAGTACTATACTTCACTTTGATGCGGAGACGTAACAATGGTTTTATTGTCTTCATGATATTGCCGTTTATTGGATTCTATCCATAGAATGGAAGATTCATGTAGAAAGGCGCAATGAATAAATGAAAATTCTGACGAATGGATCGTTCGAATGATGAACAAGTATCTATGCATTCGCTCACAAAAAATGGTCCAATTCCACCATTGCGTATTGGTACTTATCGGGTATAGAATAGATCTGCTTCTCTTTGTTCCTACGAATGGAATCGTTCCATTATTACTATTACCAACGAAAGGGAATAAATATTAACCCTTGCTCCGAGATAATCTACTGAAAAGGTGAGGGCCGTAGCATAGTCTTTTCCAATGCGATAAAGTTACATAGTGTCATTTTTCTTTGATGAAGGGGTAGTTCCATGGGTTTGCCTTGGTATCGTGTTCATACCGTCGTATTGAATGATCCTGGTCGGTTGCTTTCTGTCCATATAATGCATACAGCTCTAGTTTCTGGTTGGGCCGGTTCGATGGCTCTATACGAATTAGCGGTTTTTGATCCCTCTGATCCCGTTCTTGATCCAATGTGGAGACAAGGTATGTTCGTTATACCCTTCATGACTCGTTTAGGAATAACCAATTCATGGGGTGGATGGAGTATCACCGGAGGAACTATAACGAATCCGGGTATTTGGAGTTACGAGGGTGTGGCCGGGGCACATATTGTGTTTTCTGGCCTGTGCTTCTTGGCAGCTATCTGGCATTGGGTGTACTGGGACCTAGAAATATTCTGTGATGAACGTACGGGAAAACCCTCTTTGGATTTGCCCAAGATCTTTGGAATTCATTTATTTCTCTCAGGGGTGGCTTGCTTTGGGTTTGGCGCATTTCATGTAACAGGCTTGTATGGTCCTGGAATATGGGTGTCTGATCCTTATGGACTAACCGGAAAAGTGCAATCTGTAAATCCAGCGTGGGGCGCGGAAGGTTTTGATCCTTTTGTTCCGGGAGGAATAGCTTCTCATCATATTGCAGCGGGGACTTTGGGTATATTAGCAGGTCTATTCCATCTTAGTGTCCGCCCACCCCAACGTCTATACAAAGGATTACGTATGGGCAATATTGAAACTGTCCTCTCCAGTAGTATAGCTGCTGTGTTTTTTGCGGCTTTCGTTGTTGCTGGAACTATGTGGTACGGTTCAGCAACGACTCCGATCGAATTATTTGGTCCCACTCGTTATCAGTGGGATCAGGGATACTTCCAGCAAGAAATATATCGAAGAGTTGGTACCGGGCTAGCCGAAAATCTGAGCTTATCAGAAGCTTGGTCTAAAATTCCCGATAAACTAGCTTTTTATGATTACATCGGTAATAATCCGGCGAAGGGAGGATTATTCAGAGCGGGCTCAATGGACAACGGAGATGGAATAGCTGTTGGATGGTTAGGACACCCCATCTTTCGAGATAAAGATGGGCATGAGCTTTTTGTACGACGTATGCCCACTTTTTTTGAAACATTTCCAGTGGTTTTGGTAGATGGAGACGGAATTGTGAGAGCCGATGTTCCTTTTAGAAGGG